GCTAGCGTAGCTTAATATAAAGCATAGCACTGAAGATGCTAAGATGAGTCCTAAGAAACTCCGCGTGCACAAAGGCATGGTCCCGACCTTACTATCAGCTCTAACCCAACTTACACATGCAAGTCTCCGCAGCCCAGTGAATATGCCCTCAATCCCCCTCCCCGGGGACGAGGAGCGGGCATCAGGCACAAACATTAGCCCAAGACGCCTAGCCAAGCCACACCCCCAAGGGAATTCAGCAGTGATAAACATTAAGCCATGAGTGAAAACTTGACTCAGTTAGTGTTAAGAGGGCCGGTAAAACTCGTGCCAGCCACCGCGGTTAGACGAGAGGCCCTAGTTGATATTATAACGGCGTAAAGGGTGGTTAAGGATAAATAAGATAAAGCCAAATGGCCCCTTGGCCGTCATACGCTTCTAGGTGTCCGAGGCCCTATATACGAAAGTAGCTTTAATAAACCCACCTGACCCCACGAAAGCTGAGAAACAAACTGGGATTAGATACCCCACTATGCTCAGCCGTAAACTCAGACATCCAACTACAATTAGATGTCCGCCAGGGTACTACGAGCATTAGCTTAAAACCCAAAGGACCTGACGGTGTCTCAGACCCCCTTAGAGGAGCCTGTTCTAGAACCGATAACCCCCGTTTAACCTCACCACTTCTAGTCACCCCAGCCTATATACCGCCGTCGTCAGCTTACCCTGTGAAGGGTATAAAAGTAAGCAAGATGGGCACAGCCCAGAACGTCAGGTCGAGGTGTAGCGTATGAGGTGGGAAGAAATGGGCTACATTTTCTATTTATAGAATATTACGAATATGCACCATGAAACAGTGCTTGAAGGAGGATTTAATAGTAAAAGGGAAATAGAGTGTCCCTTTGAACCCGGCTCTGAGACGCGTACACACCGCCCGTCACTCTCCCCTGTCTAAACGCATCAAAAATACCTAATATGTTAGCACTGACAAGGGGAGGCAAGTCGTAACACGGTAAGTGTACCGGAAGGTGCACTTGGATCAAACCCAGGGCGTGGCTGAGTCAGTCAAGCATCTCACTTACACCGAGAAGACATCCATGCAAACTGGATCACCCTGAGCCAAACAGCTAGCTTGACCGCCCAATAACTAAACAATGTAAATAAAATAAAATAAGCCAAACACCAAAAACTAAACCATTCTTTTACCTGAGTACGGGAGACGGAAAAGGTCCTACCAAAGCAATAGAAATAGTACCGCAAGGGAAAGCTGAAAGAGAAGTGAAACAACCCATATAAGCACAAAAAAGCAAAGATTAAATCTTGTACCTTTTGCATCATGATTTAGCCAGTACACCCAAGCAAAGAGACCTTTAGTTTGAAACCCCGAAACCAAGTGAGCTACCCCGAGACAGCCTATTAAGGGCCAACCCGTCTCTGTGGCAAAAGAGTGGGAAGAACTCCGGGTAGAAGTGACAGACCTACCGAACCTGGTGATAGCTGGTTGCCTAAGAAATGAATAGAAGTTCAGCCTCGCACCCCTCCGATCAAAATATAAATAAGACTAAGAGAAATACACGAGAGTTAGTTGAAGGGGGTACAGCCCCTTTAACAAAGGACACAACCTTTACAGGAGGATAAAGATCATAATACATAAAACATACTGTTCTAGTGGGCCTAAAAGCAGCCACCTAAACAGAAAGCGTTAAAGCTCAGACAGAGAGAAGTTTATTATCCTGACAAAAAATCTTATTCCCCTAAGTACTATTAGGCCAACCCATGCCTACATGGAAGAGACTATGCTAAAATGAGTAACAAGAAGGCCCGCCCTTCTCCAAGCACAAGTGTAAGCCAAATCGGACCCACCATTGGCAATTAACGAACTCAACCCAAGAGAGCAATGTGAACTACAAATAAAGCCAAGAAAACCACACAACTAAACCATCGTTACCCCCACACTGGAGTGCCATTAAAGGAAAGACTAAAAGAAAAGGAAGGAACTCGGCAAACGCAAGCCTCGCCTGTTTACCAAAAACATCGCCTCCTGCAACAAAACCAAGTATAGGAGGTCCAGCCTGCCCAGTGACCACAAGTTCAACGGCCGCGGTATTTTGACCGTGCAAAGGTAGCGCAATCACTTGTCTTTTAAATAGAGACCTGTATGAATGGCTAAACGAGGGCTTAACTGTCTCCCCTTTCAAGTCAGTGAAATTGATCTACCCGTGCAGAAGCGGGTATAATAATACAAGACGAGAAGACCCTTTGGAGCTTAAGGTACAAAACTCAGCCACGTCAAGCAACTTAATAAAAAGCAAAAACCTTGTGGAATATGATATTTTACCTTCGGTTGGGGCGACCACGGAGGAAAGAAAAGCCTCCAAGTGGACTGGGAGAACTTCCTAAAGCCAAGAGAGACATCTCTAAGCCGCAGAACATCTGACCAAACATGATCCGGCAACAAAGCCGATCAACGAACCAAGTTACCCTAGGGATAACAGCGCAATCCTCTCCCAGAGTCCATATCGACGAGGGGGTTTACGACCTCGATGTTGGATCAGGACATCCTAATGGTGCAGCCGCTATTAAGGGTTCGTTTGTTCAACGATTAAAGTCCTACGTGATCTGAGTTCAGACCGGAGCAATCCAGGTCAGTTTCTATCTGTAACGCTACTTTTCCTAGTACGAAAGGATCGGAAAAGAGGGGCCCATACTTAAAGCACGCCCCACCCCTAATTTATGAAAACAAATAAATAAAGTAAAGGGAGGGCCAAAATCCCAGCCGGCCAAAATAAGGACACACTGGGGTGGCAGAGCATGGTAAATTGCGAAAGGCCTAAGCCCTTTTAGCCAGAGGTTCAAATCCTCTTCCCAGTTTATGCTAAACATCCTAATTACACATCTAATCAACCCCCTGGCCTACATTGTCCCAGTACTCCTGGCGGTGGCCTTTTTAACACTGATTGAACGAAAGGTGCTAGGATATATGCAACTACGAAAAGGTCCAAATGTGGTAGGACCCTACGGACTGCTACAACCCATCGCCGACGGTGTAAAACTGTTCATTAAAGAGCCCGTTCGCCCATCCACATCATCTCCATTTCTATTTCTAGCCGCCCCAATACTTGCACTAACCCTGGCCATAACCCTGTGGGCACCAATGCCCATACCCCACCCAGTAACTGATCTTAATTTAGGGATCTTGTTTATCCTGGCCCTGTCAAGCCTTGCGGTGTACTCAATCCTCGGGTCAGGCTGAGCATCTAATTCAAAGTACGCATTAATTGGGGCCCTTCGGGCCGTGGCCCAAACAATCTCCTATGAAGTCAGCCTAGGACTAATCCTCCTCTCCGTAATTATTTTCTCCGGGGGGTATACCCTACAAACATTTAATATTACCCAAGAAAGCATTTGACTGCTTGTACCCGCCTGGCCCTTAGCTGCAATATGATATATCTCGACACTGGCCGAAACAAACCGAGCGCCATTTGATCTCACAGAGGGGGAGTCAGAACTAGTATCTGGTTTTAATGTAGAATATGCAGGGGGACCCTTCGCACTATTTTTCCTGGCCGAATACGCCAACATCCTTCTGATAAACACCCTCTCAGCCGTACTATTCCTGGGGGCCTCACACATCCCTAGCATCCCCGAACTTGCAACAATTAACCTCATAACCAAAGCCGCACTCCTGTCCGTCGTATTCCTATGGGTGCGAGCCTCGTACCCACGATTCCGATATGACCAACTAATACACCTAGTCTGGAAAAATTTCCTCCCCCTTACACTCGCCTTCGTGCTATGGCACACCGCCCTGCCGATTGCACTGGCGGGGCTCCCCCCACAACTGTAACTGGGGAACTGTGCCTGAGCACCCAAGGACCACTTTGATAGAGTGATTTACAGGGGTTAAAATCCCCTCAGTTCCTAGAAAGAAGGGAATTGAACCCATGCTCAAGAGATCAAAACTCTTGGTGCTTCCTTTACACCACTTTCTATGGGCGGGGTCAGCTAATAAAGCTTTCGGGCCCATACCCCGAACATGACGGTTAAAATCCCTCCTCCGCCAATGAATCCATACGTACTTGCAATCCTATTATCCAGCCTAGGACTAGGAACCACCCTAACCTTTGCTAGCTCCCATTGACTTCTGGCTTGAATAGGCCTGGAAATTAATACACTGGCAATCACCCCCCTAATAGCGCAACATCACCACCCCCGTGCAGTAGAGGCAACTACAAAGTACTTCTTAACCCAGGCCACTGCGGCGGCAATAATCCTATTTGCGAGCACAACAAATGCCTGAGCAACAGGAGAGTGAAGCATCAACGACCTATCGAACCCTGTTGCCAGTACAATATTCGTGGCCGCCTTGGCACTTAAAATTGGACTCGCACCCGTACATTTCTGAATGCCAGAAGTTCTGCAAGGATTAGACCTGCTTACGGGCCTGATCCTGTCCACCTGACAAAAACTTGCCCCATTTGCACTAATTGTCCAAACAGCACAAACCATTGATCCACTACTACTGACGCTATTAGGAGCCACATCCACATTAGTTGGCGGATGAGGAGGACTAAACCAAACCCAACTGCGAAAAGTCCTAGCCTATTCTTCAATCGCCCATATAGGATGGATGATTATTGTAATCCAATATGCCCCCCAACTCACCCTAGTTGCACTGGGAACATATATTATTATAACCTCCGCAGCATTCCTGACCCTGAAAATGTCACTGGCGACTAAAATTAGCACACTCGCAACAACCTGGTCGAAAAGCCCTGTACTAGCATCGACAACTGCCCTAGTCCTGCTCTCACTGGGGGGCCTCCCACCACTCACGGGATTTATTCCAAAATGAATGATTCTACAGGAGTTAGCGAAACAAGACCTTCCCCTCATCGCCACAACTATGGCTCTAACCGCACTAATCAGCCTATACTTCTACTTACGATTATGTTACGCAATAACACTAACCGTCTCCCCCAACACGACCAACTCAACTACCCCTTGACGGACCCAAACAACCCAGGCCTCCTTACCCCTAGCTTTGTTTGTCGTGTCTACCCTGGGATTACTACCAATTACCCCGGCCATCCTAATACTAACCGCCTAGGGACTTAGGATAATATTAGACCAAAAGCCTTCAAAGCTCTAAGTAGAAGTGAAAATCTTCTAGTCCCTGGTTAAGGCCTACAAGGGATTAACTTACATCTCCTGATTGCAAATCAGACGCTTTAATTAAGCTAAGGCCTTACTAGATGGGAAGGCCTCGATCCTACAAACTCTTAGTTAACAGCTAAGCGCTCAAACCAGCGAGCATCCATCTACTTTTCCCGCCGCCTGCCTCAGTGAGGCGGGAAAAGCCCCGGCAGAGTATTAATCTACGTCTTCGGATTTGCAATCCAATGTGTTCTTCACCACGGGGCTGATAGGAAGAGGACTTAAACCTCTGTCTTCGGGGCTACAACCCACCGCCTAAGCACTCGGCCACCCTACCTGTGGCAATCACGCGCTGATTCTTCTCTACTAACCACAAAGACATTGGTACCCTTTATCTTGTATTTGGTGCCTGGGCCGGAATAGTAGGAACCGCCTTAAGCCTCCTCATTCGGGCTGAACTAAGCCAACCCGGGTCGCTTCTAGGTGATGACCAAATTTACAATGTAATCGTTACTGCTCACGCCTTCGTAATAATTTTCTTTATAGTAATGCCCATTCTTATTGGAGGGTTTGGAAACTGACTTGTACCACTAATAATTGGAGCCCCTGACATAGCATTCCCTCGAATAAATAACATAAGCTTCTGATTACTGCCCCCGTCATTCCTACTGCTACTAGCTTCTTCTGGTGTTGAAGCCGGGGCCGGAACAGGGTGAACAGTATACCCACCCCTTTCAGGAAATCTGGCTCACGCAGGGGCATCAGTAGACCTAACAATTTTCTCCCTTCACCTAGCAGGTATTTCATCAATTCTAGGGGCAATCAATTTCATCACCACAATTATTAATATGAAACCTCCAGCCATCTCCCAATACCAAACACCCCTATTCGTATGATCCGTCCTTGTAACCGCCGTACTACTTCTCCTTTCATTACCTGTCTTAGCTGCCGGGATTACAATACTCCTAACAGATCGAAACCTCAACACCACATTCTTTGACCCGGCAGGAGGAGGGGACCCGATCCTTTACCAACACTTATTCTGATTCTTTGGACACCCCGAAGTTTATATTCTTATCCTTCCAGGGTTTGGAATTATTTCTCACGTTGTAGCCTACTACTCAGGCAAAAAAGAACCATTCGGATACATGGGGATAGTCTGAGCTATAATGGCTATTGGCCTTCTAGGATTTATTGTGTGAGCCCACCACATGTTTACTGTTGGGATGGACGTAGACACTCGTGCATACTTTACATCTGCAACAATAATTATCGCGATCCCAACAGGTGTAAAAGTATTTAGCTGATTAGCCACACTCCATGGGGGATCAATCAAATGAGAAACACCTTTACTATGAGCCCTCGGGTTCATTTTCCTATTTACAGTGGGAGGGCTCACAGGAATTGTCCTATCTAACTCATCGCTTGACATTGTCCTTCATGACACTTACTACGTGGTTGCACACTTCCACTACGTACTATCGATGGGTGCTGTGTTTGCCATTATAGCAGCCTTCGTGCACTGATTCCCCCTACTATCCGGGTATACCCTTCACAGCACCTGAACAAAAATTCACTTCGGAGTTATGTTTATTGGAGTTAATCTTACGTTCTTCCCACAACATTTCCTGGGATTAGCAGGCATGCCACGACGATACTCTGATTACCCAGACGCCTATGCCCTGTGAAATACAGTGTCATCCATCGGATCATTAATTTCTTTAGTAGCAGTTATTATGTTCCTATTTATCTTATGAGAAGCCTTTGCCGCTAAACGAGAAGTACTATCTGTAGAACTAACAATAACAAACGTAGAATGACTTCACGGCTGCCCCCCTCCTTATCACACATATGAGGAGCCAGCATTTGTTCAAATTCAATCAAATTAACGAGAAAGGGAGGAATTGAACCCCCATATGCTGGTTTCAAGCCAGCCACATAACCACTCTGTCACTTTCTTCTAAAGACATTAGTAAAATGTAAATTACATCACCTTGTCAAGGTGGAATTGTAGGTTAAATCCCTGCATGTCTTAGGCCCAAAGCTTAATGGCACATCCAACACAACTAGGATTCCAAGACGCGGCATCACCCGTTATAGAAGAACTTCTTCACTTCCACGACCATGCACTAATAATTGTATTTCTAATTAGCACCTTAGTATTATATATTATTGTTGCAATGGTGTCCACCAAGCTTACTAATAAATATATTTTAGACTCTCAAGAAATCGAAATTGTGTGAACTATTCTACCAGCTGTTATTTTAGTACTAATTGCCCTACCCTCCCTACGCATTCTCTATCTTATAGACGAAATTAATGACCCCCACCTGACAATTAAAGCGATGGGACATCAATGATACTGAAGCTACGAATATACGGATTATGAAAATCTAGGCTTTGACTCTTATATAGTACCAACCCAAGACCTTGCCCCAGGACAATTCCGACTTCTAGAAACAGATCACCGAATAGTTGTCCCAATAGAATCCCCAATTCGTGTTTTAGTGTCCGCTGAAGACGTACTACACTCCTGAGCTGTTCCATCCCTGGGTGTAAAAATGGACGCAGTCCCAGGACGACTTAATCAAACCGCTTTTATCGCCTCCCGCCCAGGAGTATTTTATGGACAGTGCTCTGAAATCTGCGGGGCCAACCACAGCTTTATACCTATCGTAGTTGAAGCAGTCCCACTAGAACACTTTGAAAACTGATCTTCACTAATACTAGAAGACGCCTCGCTAGGAAGCTAAATATTGGACAAAGCATTGGCCTTTTAAGCCAAAGATTGGTGATTCCTAACCACCTCTAGTGAAATGCCACAATTAACCCCCGGCCCTTGATTCGCAATTTTAGTGTTTTCCTGATTAATTTTCTTAACTATTATTCCAACTAAAATCTTAAACCATATTTCACCAAACGAACCAACCCCAGTAAGTGCTGAAAAACACAAAACTGAGTCCTGAGACTGACCATGATAGTAAGCTTCTTCGACCAATTTGCAAGCCCATCATACCTGGGAGTTCCACTAATTGCGATCGCAATTGCACTCCCCTGAGTGCTTTACCCAACCCCCTCATCTCGGTGAATTAATAACCGACTCATTACAATTCAAGGGTGATTCATTAATCGATTCACAAACCAACTAATGCTGCCATTGAATGTAGAAGGACATAAGTGAGCACTATTACTAGCCTCATTAATAATCTTCTTAATTACAACTAACATGTTGGGCCTACTCCCATACACCTTTACACCTACAACACAACTATCGCTCAATATGGGATTTGCCGTACCACTATGGCTCGCTACAGTGATTATCGGGATACGAAATCAACCAACAGTCGCCCTAGGACACCTCCTACCAGAAGGGACGCCCATTCCACTGATCCCTGTACTAATTATCATTGAAACAATTAGCCTATTTATCCGACCGCTAGCCCTGGGGGTTCGACTCACAGCCAACCTAACCGCGGGTCACCTGCTAATTCAACTAATCGCCACAGCCGTATTTGTTCTTCTACCAATAATGCCAACAGTAGCAATCTTAACTGCTGCCGTACTCTTTCTATTAACATTATTAGAAGTTGCAGTAGCAATGATCCAAGCCTACGTATTTGTACTTCTTCTAAGCCTTTATTTACAAGAAAACGTTTAATGGCCCACCAAGCACATGCCTATCATATAGTTGACCCAAGCCCATGACCACTGACCGGAGCTATCGCTGCCCTACTAATAACGTCCGGTTTAGCAATCTGATTCCACTTTCACTCAACAACACTTATAACTTTAGGAATAATTCTCCTACTTCTCACCATATACCAATGATGACGTGATATTATCCGAGAGGGGACCTTCCAAGGCCACCACACGCCCCCAGTACAAAAAGGACTACGATACGGAATAATTCTATTTATCACCTCCGAAGTATTCTTTTTCCTCGGGTTCTTTTGAGCCTTTTACCACTCAAGCTTAGCACCGACACCAGAGCTGGGGGGATGCTGACCCCCTACAGGAATTACCCCACTAGACCCCTTTGAAGTACCACTCCTCAACACAGCCGTACTACTAGCATCAGGGGTTACAGTAACATGAGCCCACCACAGCATTATGGGGGGGGAACGAAAACAAGCCATCCAATCTTTAGCATTAACTATTCTACTGGGATTCTATTTTACTGCACTCCAAGCCATAGAATATTATGAAGCGCCCTTCACAATCGCAGACGGAGTCTACGGCTCAACATTCTTCGTGGCCACAGGATTCCATGGACTACACGTCATTATTGGATCAACCTTCTTAGCAGTATGTCTTCTGCGTCAAATCCAGTACCACTTTACATCTGAACACCATTTTGGCTTTGAAGCCGCTGCCTGATACTGACACTTCGTCGACGTAGTATGACTATTCCTCTACGTGTCTATCTATTGATGAGGCTCATAATCTTTCTAGTATTAAAGTTAGTACAAGTGACTTCCAATCACACAGTCTTGGTTAAACCCCAAGGAAAGATAATGAATCTAGTTATAACCATCTTAATTATTACAATAACCCTATCCTTAATTCTAGCAATCGTGTCTTTTTGATTACCACAAATAAACCCCGATGCAGAAAAATTATCACCATATGAATGCGGGTTCGACCCACTAGGGTCCGCCCGCCTACCATTCTCCCTACGCTTCTTCCTAGTAGCAATCCTATTTCTCCTCTTTGACCTAGAAATTGCCCTCCTCCTCCCACTACCATGAGGAGACCAACTCCACAACCCCACTGGAACATTCTTCTGAGCCACAACAGTCCTAATTTTACTGACCCTAGGACTAATCTATGAATGAACTCAAGGCGGCTTAGAATGAGCAGAATAGGGGGTTAGTCCAAAATAAGACCTCTGATTTCGGCTCAGAAAATCGTGGTTTAATTCCACGACCCCCTCATGACACCCGTACATTTCAGCTTTAGCTCAGCATTTATTTTAGGTATAATAGGACTAGCATTCCACCGAACCCACCTACTCTCCGCACTCCTATGCTTAGAAGGAATAATATTATCCCTATTTATCGCACTGGCCTTATGAGCACTACAATTCGAGTCTACAGGATTCTCAACAGCCCCTATACTGCTCTTGGCCTTCTCTGCTTGTGAAGCAAGCACCGGTCTGGCACTACTAGTTGCCACCGCTCGCACCCACGGCACCGACCGTCTACAAAACCTTAATCTTCTACAATGCTAAAAGTATTATTAATCCCCACAATTATACTATTCCCAACAATTTGACTTACTTCCCCTAAATGGCTGTGGACAACTACAACCGCACACAGCCTCCTGATCGCCCTCATCAGTCTAACATGACTAAAGTGAACATCCGAGACCGGGTGGGCCTCCTCCAACATATTCCTGGCCACGGACCCGCTGTCAACCCCCCTTCTGGTATTAACGTGCTGGTTACTCCCACTCATAATCCTAGCCAGCCAAAATCACATCAACCCCGAACCAATTAGCCGACAGCGCTCATATATTATGCTCCTTGCCTCACTACAAACTTTCTTAATTATAGCATTCGGCGCCACAGAGATCATTATATTTTATATTATGTTTGAAGCCACCCTTATTCCAACCCTTATTATTATCACCCGGTGAGGAAACCAAACCGAGCGACTTAATGCAGGGACCTACTTCCTATTCTATACGCTGGCGGGATCCCTCCCGCTTCTGGTCGCCCTACTTCTCCTTCAACAATCTACTGGGACGCTGTCAATATTAGTGCTCCAATACTCGCAACCCCTACAACTCAACTCCTGAGGTCACATAATTTGATGGGCCGGCTGCCTAATCGCATTTTTAGTTAAAATACCATTATACGGCGTTCACCTGTGACTACCAAAAGCACACGTGGAAGCCCCCGTAGCAGGATCTATAGTACTAGCAGCAGTTCTACTAAAACTTGGCGGGTATGGAATGATACGCATAATAGTGATGCTGGACCCCCTATCAAAAGAACTAGCTTATCCATTCATCATTTTAGCCCTCTGAGGCATTATTATAACTGGATCAATCTGCCTTCGACAAACAGACCTGAAGTCACTAATTGCCTACTCATCTGTAAGCCATATGGGATTAGTGGCAGGGGGAATCCTAATCCAAACCCCATGAGGATTCTCAGGGGCAATCATTTTAATAATTGCCCACGGGCTAGTATCCTCAGCATTATTCTGCCTAGCCAATACAGCATATGAACGAACTCATAGCCGAACAATAGTTCTTGCCCGAGGACTACAAGTGATTTTTCCACTAGCCGCGGTATGATGATTCATCGCCAACCTAGCCAACCTCGCACTCCCACCGCTACCCAACTTAATAGGGGAACTCATAATCATCACAACATTATTTAACTGATCCCCATGAACAATTCTGCTTACCGGACTAGGAACATTGATTACAGCTGGCTATTCCTTATACATATTCCTCATATCACAGCGGGGCCCAACACCGAATCACATTACGGGACTTCAACCATTTCACACCCGAGAACACCTACTAATGACCTTGCACCTAATTCCCGTCCTCCTACTAATGACAAAACCAGAACTCATGTGGGGATGATGCTATTGTAAGTATAGTTTAATCAAGATATTAGATTGTGATTCTAAAGATAGGGGCTAGAACCCCCTTACTCACCAAGGAGGAACTGAAATAGTAAGCACTGCTAATCCTTACACCCCGGGGTTAAAATCCACGGCTTCCTTGCGCTTTCAAAGGATAACAGTTCATCCGTTGGTCTTAGGAACCAAAAACTCTTGGTGCAAATCCAAGTGGAAGCTAAAATGACACTAATTATACACTCATCACTCCTCCTGATCTTCTTCATCTTAGCTTATCCGCTACTCACCACACTAAACCCTAACCAACAAGGATCCAACATAGCAGAAACAACCAAGACTGCCGTTAGCTCCGCATTCTTTGTCAGCCTTTTGCCACTTATGATCTTCCTTAATCTGAAAACAGAGGGCATCATCACAAATTGACAATGAATAAATACCCAAACATTTGACGTAAATATCAGCTTCAAATTCGACCATTACTCCCTAATCTTCGTCCCCATTGCCCTATACGTTACCTGATCAATTCTAGAATTTGCACTATGATATATGCACTCCGACCCTAACATTGACCGATTCTTTAAATACCTACTCACGTTCTTAGTAGCTATAATTATTTTAGTTACAGCTAATAATATATTTCAATTATTTATTGGCTGAGAAGGAGTAGGAATCATGTCCTTTTTACTCATTGGGTGATGACACGGACGGGCAGACGCCAACACGGCGGCCCTCCAGGCCGTTATTTATAACCGGGTAGGGGACATTGGACTAATTATAACCATAGCCTGGCTCGCAATAAACCTCAACTCCTGGGAAATTCAACAAATTTTTACCTTGTCAAAAAACTTCGACATAACAATCCCTCTAATAGGACTTGCCTTAGCGGCAACAGGAAAATCGGCCCAGTTTGGCCTACACCCCTGACTCCCGTCCGCCATAGAGGGCCCCACGCCAGTATCCGCCCTACTCCACTCAAGCACTATGGTTGTAGCAGGAATCTTCCTACTAATTCGCCTTCACCCCCTCATGGAAGACAACCAACTGGTCTTAACAACCTGTCTTTGCCTTGGAGCACTAACCTCACTATTTACAGCCACTTGTGCCCTAACCCAAAATGATATCAAGAAAATCGTAGCTTTCTCAACATCAAGCCAATTAGGCCTAATGATAGTTACAATTGGACTAAACCAGCCACAACTAGCATTCCTCCACATCTGTACCCACGCCTTTTTCAAGGCCATACTATTTCTATGCTCAGGGTCAATTATCCACAGCCTAAACGACGAACAAGACATCCGAAAAATGGGGGGCCTATTTAATGTCATGCCCGCCACCTCAACCTACTTCACAATTGGTAGCCTAGCCCTGACAGGGACCCCATTCCTGGCGGGATTTTTCTCAAAAGACGCAATTATTGAAGCCCTAAACACCTCTTATCTAAACGCCTGAGCCCTAACCCTAACACTAGTCGCCACATCATTCACCGCGGTGTATAGTTTCCGACTAGTATACTTTGTGGTCATAGGAACCCCACGATTCCTATCCCTACCCCCGATTAATGAGAATAACCCGCTGGTAATTAACTCCATCAAGCGGCTTGCCTGAGGAAGCATCGTCGCGGGACTTATCATCACACAAAACTTTCCACCAATAAAAACACCAATTATGACGATACCAACTACCCTAAAAATAGCAGCCCTCCTAGTAACGATTGTGGGCCTACTAGTAGCCATAGAACTAGCCAACATGACGAGCAAGCAAATGAAAATTACCCCTATAATTCCTACACACCACTTCTCAAATATGCTGGGGTTCTTCCCTGCAATTACTCATCGACTCCTTCCTAAACTCAAACTTACCCTAGGGCAATCAGCCGCCACCCAACTTGACAAAACATGGCTCGAGGCTCTCGGGCCAAAAGGCCTGGCACTAACACAAATAACCATGGCAAAAGTCACAAATGATATCTCACGAGGAATAATCAAAACATACTTAACCATCTTCCTCCTCACTCTAGTATTAGCCATTATCCCCGCCCTCCTTTAAACTGCACGAAGAGTCCCGCGGCTTAAACCACGGGTAAGCTCTAGCACAACAAGTAAAGTTAAAAGCAGCACCCAAGCACAAATAACCAACATGGCCCCACCAGATGAGTATATTACAGCCACACCACTAATATCACCACGCAAAACAGAAAATTCTTTTAACCCATCCACAACTACCCATGAGCCTTCATATCAGCCCCCTCAAAACGCCCCCGCCGCTAGACCAACCCCTAGTAGATAAACTAAAACATAGCCCAACACAGACCGACTACCCCAAGCTTCCGGAAAAGGCTCAGCAGCTAAGGCTGCTGAGTAAGCGAAAACTACGAGCATTCCCCCCAAGTAAATTAAGAAAAGAACCAGCGATAGAAAAGAACCCCCATGGCCAACCAAAACTCCACACCCGACCCCAGCCGCGACCACTAAACCAAGTGCAGCGAAATAAGGCGTGGGATTAGAAGCAACAGCAACTAAGCCTACAACCAAAGCTATTAATAACAGAAACATGAAATAGGTCATAATTCTTGCTCAGATTTTAACCGAGACCAATGACTTGAAGAACCACCGTTGTTATTCAACTACAAGAACCATTATGGCAAGCCTACGAAAAACACATCCCCTTATCAAAATTGCTAACGACGCACTGGTTGACCTACCAGCACCATCCAACATTTCAGTATGGTGAAACTTTGGGTCCCTTCTGGGATTATGCTTGGCTACTCAAATCCTAACCGGCCTATTCCTGGCCATGCATTATACCTCGGATATTTCTACCGCATTCTCATCAGTCGCCCACATCTGCCGAGACGTGAATTACGGCTGACTGATCCGCAACATCCACGCTAACGGAGCATCATTCTTCTTTATCTGCATCTACATGCATATTGCCCGAGGCCTGTACTATGGATCTTATCTTTATAAAGAAACCTGAAACATTGGCGTAGTTCTCCTACTACTAGTTATGATAACGGCCTTTGTCGGCTACGTCCTCCCATGAGGTCAAATATCTTTCTGAGGTGCTACGGTAATTACAAACCTTTTATCCGCCGTACCATATATGGGCGACATATTAGTTCAATGAATTTGAGGCGGGTTCTCAGTAGATAATGCTACATTAACACGATTCTTTGCATTCCACTTCCTACTACCATTTGTCATTGCCGCCGCAACCGTCTTGCATCTCCTATTTCTTCACGAAACAGGATCAAACAACCCAATTGGGTTAAACTCAGACGCAGATAAGATCTCTTTTCACCCATACTTCACGTATAAAGACTTACTTGGGTTCGTGGTAATACTCCTAGCTCTTACACTACTAGCATTATTTTCCCCCAACCTGCTAGGAGACCCAGAAAACTTCACCCCCGCTAACCCCTTAGTCACTCCGCCACATATTAAACCAGAGTGATACTTCCTGTTTGCCTACGCCATCCTGCGATCAATCCCCAACAAACTCGGAGGTGTCCTTGCACTACTATTTTCTATTCTGGTGTTAATGGTGGTACCGCTGCTGCACACCTCAAAACAACGAGGACTAACATTCCGCCCAATCACCCAATTCCTATTCTGAACTCTGGTTGCAGACATGATTATCCTAACGTGAATCGGAGGAATGCCAGTAGAACACCCCTTCATCATCATCGGACAAATCGCGTCTGTATTATACTTTGCACTATTCCTTGTCTTTATTCCACTAGCAGGATGGTTAGAAAATAAAGCACTAGAATGAGCTTGCCCTAGTAGCTTAGTCTAAAAGCATCGGTCTTGTAATCCGAAGATCGGAGGTTAAATTCCTCCCTAGAGCCCAGAAAAGAGAGATTTCAACTCTCACCACTGGCTCCCAAAGCCAGAATTCTAAACTAAACTATTTTCTGGGGTAAACCACCCCTTATGGTCTAGTACATAATATGCATAATATTGCATTGATGTATTAGTACATATATGTATTATCACCATTCTATTACTTTAACCATAAAGCAGGTACTAAATATTAAGGTATGCATAAGCATAATATTAAAACTCACAAATAATTTTATTTTAAGTTGAGTAATAGATTAATTCCCTAAAAATTTGACCTCAGATTTTTCCTTGAAATAAACAACTAAAGTTCCATCACAATATATTAATGTAGTAAGAGACCACCAACTAATTTATATAAAGGTATATCATGAATGATAGAATCAGGGACAATAACTGTGGGGGTTGCACACTGTGAACTATTACTGGCATCTGGTTCCTATTTCAGGAACATATAACTGTAGTATTCCACCCTCGGATAATTATACTGGCATTTGATTAATGGTGTAGTACATATGTCTCGTTACCCACCATGCCGAGCATTCTCTTATATGCATAACGTATTTTTTCCTTTTTTCATTTCATCTGGCATCTCAGAGTGCAGGCTCAAATGTTAATTTAAGGTAGAACATTTTCCTTGTATGTGATAATAAATATTAATTATTGTAAGACATAATTTAAGAACCACATATTTTTAAGTCAAGTGCATAACATATTCATCTCTTGTTCAGCTTATCCTTATATAGTGCCCCCTTTTTCGGTTTTTGCGCGACAAACCCCCCTACCCCCCTACGCTCAGCTAATCCTGTTATCCTTGTCAAACCCCTAAACCAAGGAGGACTCAAGAACGCGTGAGCCAACAAGTTGAGGTATAAATTGGCATCCACATTATATATATATATATATATATATATGTGCACTAATCTTTATTTATTGCATCCGCCAATTGGCCTGAAAGTCCCTACTAAAAATTTATGAAAAGTAACCCGGCACTAAATATTCTAATATATTAATCA